TTCAATCAGTGGAATCGACCCCTTCGCTACATAAAAAACGATAAATTTGAACAAGCTATCCGAAATGAAATGTCACATTATTTTTTTGACCGATGTAAAAGTGATGGAAAATATCGAATGACTTTTACGTGTCCTGCTAGTGTATCGATTTTTTTGGAAAGGCTAAAAAGAAGGCTGTTATCCCCGGAACTGTGGCCTTATTTCTTCGATGATAATCCACCGGACCCATACGATTTTTGGATTTTTACCAACGAAAAAAAAGAAAGAAAAGAAAAAAAAGCATTTCTAAATCGAATCAAATCTCTCGATAAAAAATCTAGTTTTTTGAATAGACTCGAAACAAGAACTCGATTATGTAATGATGATTCTAGAAACAAATACTTACCAAAAAGGTATGATCCTTTATTGAGCGGATCGCGTCGAAAAACAATCGAAAAAAATGCAATCCTGAAAAAAACTTCGAAAAAAAAATTTTTTCAAAATTTTCGGATAAATAAATTGCATCAAATCCTCGTTCCGTACACCGATAAACTAGGAGAATTTATAGAGATACAGAATAAAGAGCGAAAGATTTATGCGGAGGATATCAAAAATGAGGAATTACCGATCATTGACAAGATCGTTGACACGGTCATTGAAAAGTTTCTTCCTCCCGTCGTTGATACTTTTCGCCTTGTGCTCAACACTCACAAATGGATTTGTTTGGCTCGGTTACAGGCTATTGTCGCGGGAAATATCCACTACGCGATAGCTGTGCAATGTACGTTTTGGAGGCATACAGCTCCTGGTACCTCTTATTTGTCTAATTTGATAGGCTTCAGGAATTTAAAGAATGTGTGTCTAAAATGTTATGAAGACATTCTATCGAAATCCCATTTTAATTGGGATCTTTTGATGAGGACTGGTTACGCACATGTGAGGTATGAACATATGGGTTATCTGGGAGACTTTATTCGGAAAATAGAGTACGCTCTAGAAGAAAAACTAGACGAGTATTACGCTTACCTAAACTTTGGCTGTGGCTCTCTAGTTACTTCTTGGTATACCCTTGATTGGCTAGATCAAAATTATTATCAGAATAAGAAAAAGTTCGAAAAAGAAAAGTCCGAAAAAGAAAAGTTCGAAAAAGAAAAGTTCGAAAGACCAAAGGCAGAAAGAGCAAAATTAGAAAAGTTAAAAAGAAAACATGAAATGCTTTTTTTAAAAAAAGTATTATTTTTCCTACATGATGATGCTAATGATGCTAATAGTCAAAACAGAAACATAAGTCAAAATAAAATAAACGAAATCAGTAAAAAAATTCCTCGATGGGAATACAAATTAATCACTGAGTTAGAACAACAATCAGGAGAATTTCAAGATATTCCCGAAGATTTTGAAATTCGTTCAAGAGAAGCCAAAGAGGTAGTGATTTTTACTGATATCAAAGATGATAAAGATGATCCTGATGAAATGGAAGAGATGTCTACGACACGCTATTTAGAACAACCGGACTTTGATCGAGATCTAATCAAGGGGTCTGTGCGGGCGCAAAGGCGCAAAGTAGTTATTTGGAAAGTGTTTCAAGGAAATGCGCATTCCCCCCTTTTTGTGTACAGAATCAAAAAATCCATTTTCTTTTCTTTAACATCTAATATGTTTGAATTGATTAAATCCATTTTTAGAAATAGGGTGTGGAAAGGGGAAGCATTCCAAATTGTAGAGTCTACAAACGAACAAACAAAAAGAGAAGAAAATAGAATAGAAATAGAAGACGAAGAAAAAAAAGAGATGGAGATACTAGAGGAAGAGGCGCGAATGAAGATAGCGGAAGCTTGGGATAATGCCCATACTTATGGGCAAGGAATAAGAGCTTGTTTGTTGCTAATTCAATCTATTTTTAGAAAATATATTCTCTTACCTTCGTTTATAATTGCAAAAAATCTTGGGCGTATATCCCTATCCCAACGTCCTGAATGGTCTGAGGATTTTCGGGAATGGAATAGAGAGATGCATCTTAAATGTACTTATAATGGAACGCCATTATCAGAAACAGAATTGCCTGAAAATTGGTTCATAGAAGGTCTTCAGATCAAAATATTATTCCCTTTCCGTCTGAAACCTTCGCACAAACGCAAATTAAGATCTTATCAAGAAAAAGAGGATTTCCGTTTTTTAACGGTTTTTGGACTCGAAGCTAAACATCCTTTTGGTTTTCCCGAAAAACGACCTTCCTTTTGGAAACCTGTTTTGAAAGAACTGGGAAAAAAAGTTCGAAAAATGAAAAAGAACTATTTCAAAGGAAAAAAAAAAAGACTTGCAAAAGTTTCCAAAGAAAACCCAATTCAATTAAGAAAAGTAGAAATCTATGAATCGAATGAAATTCAAGAAGAAAAAGATTCCATAATTAGCAATCAAATAATTAACCAATCTTTTGGTCAAACAGTATCGCCGGGTTTGACAAATTCTTCATTGACAGAAAAAAAAATAAAAGATCTGACTGAGCGAATAGGGAAAATTAGAAATCAAATAGAAAGAATAGAAAGAATTAGAAAGAAGAAAAGGAAAAATGATACTAGTCCTAACAAAACATTTAATGCTAAATTCTTAGAAAAATGGAAAATATTCAAAAGAAGAACTGTTCGATTCATTTCTAAATTTCCCCTTTATTTGAAAATTTTCATTGAACTACTATCTCGGCACAGATTTTTTTCTAGGAGTGAATGGAAACTATCAGGGGTATGGAAATCTACTATCTATTATATAGAAGAGTTTGTTTTATTTAGTAAATTTTATTTACTAAGGATATGGAAATTGATTTTATATATTATGTTTGAAGGTTGGTTTAAGATCTATTATATTTTACTTTGTATTGTACGTGATATACGGTTTCTTTTAAATTTTGTTGTAGATCATTCAAATTTGGATATTTCTACTCAAATTAGGTTAAGAACCCTAATTGACAAAATGATGAATAACTGCATAGAGCTAATTTTTCTATCCCTGGACCTAACATTTAAGAATACTAGTAGTAATAAAAAAAAGAAAAATCTCATTCCCTTTAAAAAATCCCTTGATAAGATTAGGGATATGAAAAGCAATTTACATATTTTTTTTGACTTATCTTGCGTATCACAAGCCTATGTATTTTACAAATTATCCCAAATGCAAGTTAGTAATTTGCATAAATTAAGACCTGTTCTTCAATATCAAGGAATCTCTTTGTTTCTTAAGCCCGAAATAAAGGATTCTTTGGAAAAACAAGGAATGGTTCATTCAAAATTAAAATTAAATGATAAGAAACTTAGGAATTATGAACAAAATCAATGGAAAAAGTGGTTAAGAGGGTATTCTCCATACAATTTCTCGTCGATCATATGGTCGAGATTAATGCCTGAAAAATGGCGAAATACTTCCCATTGTATAGCTACAAAGGAAAAATTAAGCAAATGCAATTCATATGAAACAGACCAAGTAAGTGATTCAAAAAAAAAAAGGGAAGTATACAAATTAGCGAATCAAAAAGAAAATTTTCACAAATCTTATCGATATGATCTTTTAGCAAATAAATTTCTTAACTCCGAAAAATTTCAAGGAAATAAGAACGGAGAGCTTTCTTGTAACACGCACAAGGACCCACTTTATGATATTCTGAAAACCACCCCTATCTATAATTATGTGGATATGCTAGCTGTGGAAAAAATGGTAAATAGAAAATATTTGCGTTGGAAAAGTTTGTATCGTAAAGAAAAAGTGGATATTGAGTCCTGTATCACGATCGATGCCAACAGGAATCCAAATATTCAAAGGGAAACTAATAAGTATTTTCAAATATCTATTAAAAATGGATATTCTGAAATTTGTTATTTTAGGCTTCCAGACAATCTCCCAAAATTCCACAACGTTTTTGTTGATTGGATGGGAATGAATGAAAGAATGCTAAATTATTCTATCTCGAATCTAGAGGGTTGGTTCTTCCCAGAATTGGTCTTATTTCATCAGGCATATAAGACCAAACCTTGGTTTAGACCAAATCAATTACTTCTTTTAAATCGAAATGGAAATGAAAATAGTAGTGAAAAGAAAAAAATAAAATTCAAAAAAAAGCAAGGAAATCAAGAAGAACCCAAAAAAGGAGAAGATTTTGGATCTGTTCTGTCACAAGAAAAATCTAGTGAAGAAAATTCTGTAAAATTGGACAGGAAAAAGAAGAAAAAGAAAAAAAGTCAACTAGATTCCTTCCTGGAACGTTATTTACTTTTTCAATGTAAATGGTGGGACAGTACTTTGGACGAAAAATTGATGAATAATATTGAGGTCTACTGTCTCTTGCTTAGACTAATGGACCCAAGAAAAATTCTCTTATCTTCAATTCAAACAAGAGAAATCGATTTGGATAGACTGACGATTCAAACTAGTCTAACTCATGCGGAATTACTGAAGAAGGGAATATTGATTATAGAACCCATTCGTCTGTTTGGAAAAATTGATGGACAACTCTTGATGTATCAAACCATAAGTACTTCGTTGGTTGATAAGAGTAAGTACCAAACAAATCCAAAATACCAAGAAGAAAGGTATGTTTCTAAGAATCATTTTGATTTCCTTATTCCTGAAAATATTTTATCGTTTCGACATCGTAGAAAATTGAGAATTCTAATTTCATTGAATTCAAAGTATCGAAACGATGAAAATAGAAATCTCCTATTTTGGAACGAAAAGAACAGAAAAAACAGCAACCAAGCTTCGCCCGAGAATAAAGGTCTTAATATAGAAGAAAATGCATTAATGAAATTAAAGCTCTTTCTTTGGCCTAATTATCGATTAGAAGATTTGGCCTGTATGAATCGGTATTGGTTTAATACCAACAATGGCAGTCGTTTCAGTATGTTAAGGATACATCTATATCCACGATTGAAAATGGAAAATTCGTAGATAAGAACTCTATACCCGTCTATCATATAGAATAGAAAGTATATGATAGACGGGTATATATGAAAATAGGAAAAAATATAGGGTATGGGGTATAGGGTATATGAAAGAAATATGCGGACCACACATTTGAGTCTTCCCTTTCATGGATATATCCAATATTAAATGAATAATGTAGGACTTCAATCTCGAAATGAATCAATAGAACTTTTTTTTTTTTAGGTCTAAACCCTTCAATGGAAAAATGGACTACTCCTTTTCTACCTCTATCTCAATCCGATTCCAGTTTGGATGGATTGATTTGAATTCAGAAAAGGAGTAGTTTTCAAATAACTTGGAATTAGATTTTTGTATATACCAATTCAAATTAATGGCATTATTATTACTGATCGGTAAAATCCATATCTTTCAAAAGGAAGGGGGAATTTTTCTATGGTAAAAAATTCATTCATTTCGGTTATTTCTCAAAAAGAAAACACAGAAAACAGGGGGTCTGTTGAATTTCAAGTATTCACTTTCACCACTAAGATAAGTAAACTTACTTCGCATTTGGAATTACACAAAAAAGACTCTTCATCTCAGAGAGGTTTGCGGAAAATTTTGGGAAAACGTCAACGACTACTGGCCTATTTGTCAAAAAAAAATAGAGAACGTTATAAAGAATTAATTGGCGAGTTAGATATTCGAGAGATAAAAACTCGTTAACTTGAAGCCTAATACCATTTGCACTTTTATTCGTTTTCATTTTGACGAACTCTTCTTTTTACGTTCAAACAATGCATGGAAGAATGACTCGGGAAAAAAAACTTATGATTGCACCAACTACAAGAAAAGACCTCATGATAGTAAATATGGGCCCTCACCACCCATCAATGCACGGCGTTCTTCGGCTGATCGTGACTCTCGATGGGGAAGATGTTATCGACTGTGAACCAATATTGGGTTATTTACATAGAGGTATGGAGAAAATTGCGGAAAATCGAACAATTATACAATACTTGCCTTATGTAACGCGTTGGGATTATTTAGCGACTATGTTCACAGAAGCAATAACCGTAAACGCACCCGAACAGCTAGGCAATATTCAAGTCCCTAAAAGGGCTAGCTATATAAGAACTATTATGTTGGAATTGAGTCGTATCGCTTCTCATTTGTTATGGCTCGGCCCTTTTATGGCAGATATCGGGGCACAGACCCCTTTCTTCTATATTTTTAGAGAACGAGAATTGATATATGACCTATTCGAAGCTGCTACCGGTATGCGTATGATGCATAATTATTTTCGTATCGGAGGAGTAGCTGCCGATTTACCTCATGGTTGGGTAGATAAATGTTTGGAATTTTGCGATTATTTTTTAATCGGCGTTGCTGAATATCAAAAACTTATTACACGGAATCCTATTTTTTTAGAACGAGTTGAAGGCATAGGCATTATTCAGGCAGAAGAAGCACTAAATTGGGGTTTATCAGGCCCAATGCTACGAGCTTCCGGAATAGAATGGGATCTTCGTAAAGTTGATCGTTATGAGTGTTACGACGAATTTGATTGGGAGGTTCACTGGCAAAAAGAGGGGGATTCATTAGCTCGTTATTTAGTACGAATGGGTGAAATGGCAGAATCCGTAAAAATTCTTCAACAGGCCTTAGAGGGAATTCCTGGAGGGCCATATGAAAATTTAGAAATACGACGCTTTGATAGAATAAAAAACCCGGAATGGAATGATTTTGACTATCGATTTATTAGTAAAAAACCTTCTCCAACGTTTGAATTGCCCAAGCAAGAACTTTATGTAAGAGTCGAAGCCCCAAAAGGGGAATTGGGAATTTTTCTGATAGGAGATCAGAGTGTTTTTCCTTGGAGATGGAAAATTCGACCACCGGGTTTTATCAACTTGCAAATTCTTCCTCAGTTAGTTAAAAGAATGAAATTGGCTGATATTATGACGATACTAGGTAGCATAGATATCATTATGGGAGAAGTCGATCGTTGAAATGATAATTGATACAACAGAACTACAAGCTATCCACTCTTTTTCCGGATTTGAATCCTTAACAGAAGTCTATGGGATACTATGGACACTTATCCCTATTTTGACTCTTGTATTAGGAATCACACTAGGTGTACTAGTAATTGTTTGGTTAGAAAGAGAAATATCTGCAGGAATACAACAACGTATTGGACCTGAATATGCCGGGCCTTTGGGAATTCTTCAAGCTCTAGCAGATGGGACAAAATTACTTTTCAAAGAGAATCTTCTTCCATCTAGAGGAGATACTCGTTTATTCAATATTGGGCCATCCATAGCAGTGATATCCATTTTACTAAGTTATTCAGTAATTCCTTTTAGTTATCGACTTATTCTAGCCGATCTTAGTATTGGTGTTTTTTTATGGATCGCCATTTCAAGCCTTGCTCCCGTTGGACTTCTTATGTCGGGATATGGATCAAATAATAAATATTCCTTTTTAGGTGGATTAAGGGCTGCTGCTCAATCAATTAGTTATGAAATACCATTAACTCTATGTGTATTATCAATATCTCTACGTGTGATTCGGTGAGACATAAACTTTCCATATTTCTTTCTAGCAAGAAAGTTGAATATCTATTTTTTATTCATCGTCGGGGTTGATAAACTAAACCGGATAGTTAGATGAGTGAAATCAAACGGCTTCCTAATTTGCTGTTAAAGCCATTCAATCTCATTTCCTATGTACAAGAATTAAGTCAAAGGAAAGAATATCAGTTCTTATGTTTCCTTTACCCCAAGTTAGATTGGTTGAGTAGTAATCATGGCTTGAAGCGGGTTCAAAAGATCAACCCCCGGGGTTTTTACTATCTATTACCATGGAGGTATTAGTATTAACCTACTGGAAGATTCAAAAAATGAGTGGATGGTTAGGAAGACTAAGATACACAAAGGATTAGTAATGGAGATTAGATAACCTTTCCAAGAGGATATTTCTACCAAAGTAATTCGAATCGGGGCTTTAAGTTGGTAGAAATTCGTAAGAAGTACTCCCCTAGATTTTGATCCAGAGTATCTTCCTATTCACCGATTAAGTAAATAACTATCAAGAACGAAGAAATCTTTTATTTGGGTAATGCCGCCCTCCCTTATTTCCCGAGAAAGTAGAATAGGAACGAACAGAAGTGGAAAGACTAGAATTGCAAAAAGAGATCTTTTTTATTCATAAATTTTTCGATTTTTTCGATAGAAATAGAATCTTTGCTAGGTAATACAATATCTAATTTCGTAATCAAAAAAAAAAAAAAGAATAGGTTGCAATATCTCTGTGATATTCCTCAAAAAAGTTTTTTATTCAAGGATAAAGTTATTAATCAACAAAGAAAAATACAAACTTTTAAAAGATGAGATCAATTCAGAAGCACTTTATTTTTATTATAACTAGCAGACGGAATTTCATAGGTTAAATTCTAGGCCTTAGGATAAGAGTTTGACTCTCTATTGATCATGGATCCCACAAAGGGATCAAGATCAAAAATGTTGAAAGGCCCTTAGAGTTTTTTGTGACCTATGAGGAGCCGTATGAGGTGAAAATTTCATGTACGGTTCTGTAATAGCGACGGGAACAGTGATGTTATCGCCGACTATGATTATCTAACAGTTCAAGTACAGTTGATATAGTTGAAGCGCAGTCAAAATACGGTTTTTGGGGATGGAATTTGTGGCGTCAACCTATAGGGTTTATCGTTTTTCTAATTTCTTCTTTAGCCGAGTGTGAGAGATTACCTTTTGATTTACCAGAAGCAGAAGAGGAATTAGTAGCGGGTTATCAAACCGAATATTCAGGTATAAAATTTGGTTTATTTTATGTTGCTTCCTATCTAAATCTACTAGTTTCTTCATTATTTGTAACAGTTCTTTACTTGGGAGGTTGGAATCTTTCTATTCCCTACATATTCGTTCCTGAACTAACTAAAAGAAGTCAAGTTATTGGAACAATAATAGGTATCTTTATTACATTAGCGAAAACTTATCTGTTCTTGTTCATTTCTATTGCAACAAGATGGACTTTACCGAGATTGAGGATGGACCAACTATTAAATCTTGGGTGGAAATTTCTTTTACCTATTTCTCTAGGTAATCTATTATTAACGACTTCATCCCAACTTTTTTCACTGTAAAGAACTCGAATTTTTCTATCTTCAAAACCTGTCTCAAACAAGAGAAAGAAACAAGTATGAAATTATTTATAGATATTCCGATATGTTCCCTATGCTAACCGAGCTCTTGAATTCTGGTCAACAAACAATACGAGCTGCCAGGTACATTGGTCAAGGTTTCATGATTACCTTGTCCCATGCAAATCGTTTACCTGTAACTATTCAATACCCCTACGAAAAATTCATTGCATCGGAGCGTTTCCGGGGCCGAATACACTTTGAATTTGATAAATGCATTGCTTGTGAAGTATGTGTTCGTGTGTGTCCTATAGATCTACCCGTAGTTGATTGGAAATTGGAAACTGATATTCGAAAGAAACGATTACTTAATTACAGTATTGATTTTGGAATTTGTATATTTTGTGGTAATTGCGTTGAGTATTGTCCAACAAATTGTTTATCAATGACTGAAGAATATGAACTTTCTACTTATGATCGTCACGAATTGAATTATAATCAAATTTCTTTAGGTCGATTACCGGTGTCCATAACGGGCGATTACACAATTCGAACAATTTCGTCGAATTCACCTCAAATAAAAAATGTATAAAACCCTTGCATTTCCAAATTCCCAATCCCTTTGGAATCTAAGGGAATCGGGTTTTTGCTTGTTCAAGATAAACGAGCGATTGGTTGTCGAGAATCGTGGTTCATTTGGATAGAAAATTTATTTCTATTCGAATAATGATTAAATAATAAGAGTAGACCAATAACTGTATCTACCTCAATCCACACCAACCACCCTATTCACATTTTCTTCAATTAAGAAGTATCCTAAAAAGAAAAATAGGATAACTCCCCTTTTCCCGGTCGGGTCAACAAAGTCATGAAATATTTGGATTTACTTTTTCTATAAAATAAAATGGATTTACCTGGACCAATACACGATTTTCTTTTAGTTTTTCTGGGGTCGGGTCTTATATTAGGAAGTCTGGGAGTAGTCTTATTTCCAAATCCAATTTATTCGGCCTTTTCATTGGGATTGGTTCTTTTTTGTATATCTTTATTCTATATTCTATCGAATTCTTATTTTGTAGCTGCTGCGCAGCTCCTTATTTATGTAGGAGCTATAAATGTTTTAATTATTTTTGCTGTCATGTTCATGAATGGTTCAGAAGATTACGATTTCGAAGATTTTCAGCTTTGGACCGTTGGGGATGGAATTACTTCAGTGGTTTGTACAAGTCTTTTTATTTCACTACTTACTATTATTCTAGATACGTCCTGGTATGGGATCATTTGGACTACAAAAGCAAACCATATTTTAGAGCAAGATTTGATAAGTAATAGTCAACAAATTGGAATTCATTTATCAACAGATTTTTTTCTTCCATTTGAACTCATTTCAATAATTCTTTTAGTCGCTTTAATCGGTGCGATTGCTATAGCTCGTCAATAATAATAAATCTTTTAAAGGAAGAATTCTCAACTAAATCAAGGGAAAAAGAATGTGTCTAATCCCTTAATTTGAGTGCCCACCTAAAACGAAAATCAACTCAATTTCTTTTTAGAATTGATCTATTCCCAACCAATTCCCTTGTTTTCTTCCATACGTATTAGAATCGACTGGATTTAATTATTGTTCAGATTGAAATGAATCAAGATTGATAAGGGGTTGAGTAATGATGCTCGAACATGTACTTGTTTTGAGTGCCTTTTTATTTTCTATTGGTATTTATGGATTGATCACAAGTCGAAATATGGTTAGAGCCCTTATGTGTCTTGAACTTATATTAAATTCGGTTAATATCCATTTTGTAACGTTTTCGGATATGTTTGATGATCGTCAATTAAGAGGAGACATTTTCTCCATTTTTATTATAGCTATTGCAGCCGCTGAAGCAGCTATTGGATTAGCTATTGTTTCATCCATTTATCGTAATAGAAAATCCATTCGTATTAACCAATCCAATTTGTTGAATAAATAATATGAATCATAGAAAAGAAAATTCGAATATTCATAAATTACTTCCGACTGGACGGTTTGATATGGGTAAGGTATGATCATGTTTGCCGAAACATAAGAAATCAAAGGATTTTTGCGCTCGTTCATAAACAATTCATCATAAACAATTCAAGTCCATTGATTCTGATCACTCATTGATTCGTCTGGTATCTAATTACAAGATTGATTTAGAAGTTAGTTTACTAGACCGAAAATTCATGATGTTAAAAATTGTATAGATACAATGTCACACTCAGTAAAGATTTATGATACATGTATAGGATGTACTCAATGTGTCCGAGCTTGCCCCACCGATGTATTAGAAATGATACCCTGGGACGGATGTAAAGCTAAACAAATAGCTTCTGCTCCAAGGACTGAGGACTGTGTTGGTTGTAAGAGATGTGAATCCGCCTGTCCAACGGATTTCTTGAGTGTTCGGGTTTATTTATGGCATGAAACAACCCGTAGTATGGGTCTAGCTTATTGATACGTTCCATAAAACTCTACTTAAAATCCATTTTTTTTTTTTACCGACAAAATTCGTGCGCAAACTATTTGGATTTGATTTTGCGCACGGATTTTTATGGCCCAAGTGTATCTTGTCTTTACCACGAATCATTTTCCCTTCTTAACAATAATTGTTGTTTTACCAATATTTTCGGGTTCCTTAATTTTCCTTCTTCCACATAAGGGAAATAAAGTAATTCGTTGGTATACTATATGTATTTGTATTCTAGAACTCCTTCTAATAACTTATGCATTCTGTTATCATTTCCAATCGGATGATTCATTAATCCAACTAGAGGAGGATTATAACTGGATCCATTTTTTTGATTTCCATTGGAGACTAGGGATAGATGGGCTCTCAATAGGACCCATTCTATTGACGGGATTCATCACTACTTTAGCTACCTTAGCGGCTTGGCCGGTTACTCGAGATTCTCGATTATTTAATTTCCTGATGTTAGCAATGTATAGTGGGCAAATCGGATTGTTTTCTTCTCGGGACCTTTTACTTTTTTTCCTCATGTGGGAGTTAGAATTAATCCCCGTTTATCTACTTGTATCCATGTGGGGAGGAAAAAAACGTCTCTACTCAGCTACAAAATTTATTTTGTACACGGCAGGGGGTTCTGTTTTTCTTTTACTGGGAGTTCTTGGTGTCGGTTTATATGGTTCTAATGAACCAACATTAAATTTGGACATATTATCCAACCAAACCTATCCCTTAGCTTTGGAAATACTATTCTATAGTGGATTTTTTATTGCTTTTGCTGTCAAATTACCAATCATACCACTACATACATGGTTACCAGATACCCATGGAGAAGCACACTATAGTACTTGTATGCTTCTAGCCGGAATCTTATTAAAAATGGGAGCGTATGGATTAGTTCGAATCAATATGGAATTATTTCCCCACGCTCATTCTATATTTTCTCCTTGGTTACTGATAGTAGGCGCAGTGCAAATAATCTATGCAGCTTCAACATCTTTGGGTCAACAGAATTTAAAAAAAAGAATAGCCTATTCCTCTGTATCTCATATGGGTTTCATAATTATAGGAATTGGTTCTATCACCGATATGGGACTCAACGGAGCGCTTTTACAAATAATCTCCCATGGATTTATTGGTGCTGCACTTTTTTTCTTGGCTGGAACAACTTATGATAGAATACGTCTTGTTTATCTTGACGAAATGGGTGGAATAGCTATCTCAATGCCAAAAATATTCACGATGTTCAGTAGCTTTTCAATGGCCTCTCTTGCATTACCAGGTATGAGTGGTTTTGTTGCCGAATTAATAGTATTTTTTGGATTAATTACTAGTGAAAAATATCTCTTACTAACAAAACTACTCATTACTTTTCTAATGGCAATTGGAATGATATTAACTCCTATTTATTTATTATCTATGTTACGTCAGATGTTCTATGGATACAAGATATTTAATGTTTCAAATTCCTATTTGTTTGATTCTGGACCACGAGAGTTATTTCTTTCGATCGCTATTTTTTTACCAATACTAGGTATTGGTATGTACCCCGATTTCGTTCTTTCACTCTCAGTCGAAAAGGTTGAAGCTATTCTATCTAATTTTTTTTATAGAAAGTTTGAATGAATTTTACAACCATTTCTCTTACAATGACAAGAAGAAGAAAAGGCCTTTTCTTCTTCTTGTCATACGTTAAGTTGAAATTCATTTTGAACTGGCGAGAACCCCAGCGAATCACTAACTATTTGATTCACCTCGTTCTTGCCAGTTCACACCAAATTCTTTGATCGTATATGCACCTTAGACTTTCCTATTCTAAGAACCCCCACATTCCATTCCACTATAATGAAAATGAACCATAACTATGTAGTCCTATTCCTAATAAATTAACCCCAAAATAGCATATCCAAATTATAAGAAATCCAATAGACGCCACAATTGCTGAATTTCTACCTTTCCATTTTTGATTTGTTCGAGTATGCAAATAAATTGCGAACACCAGCCAAGTAATAAAAGCCCAAGTTTCTTTTGGGTCCCAACTCCAATAGGATCCCCACGCTTCGTTAGCCCACACGGCTCCAGAAAGAATTCCTATCGTTAAAAAGATAAATCCTAGACTAATAACCCGATAACTCCAATAATCCAATTGTTGAATCAATTGCAACCTGTAATAATTTTTTTTAGAAAATAAAGAAGTATTTTGTAAAAAATGACTTTGTTCAATCATTAATTCGATTTCACTTGACCCATTCAAATGGAATAAATAATTTCTTGTATAAAATAAAGGTCTCTTTTTTCTAACTGTAACGACTAGAAGTGATACGGAAAATAATGATCCACACAAAAGGGCTGCATAGCCTAATATCATCATACTTACGTGCATTATTAACCACTCCGATTGCAGAGCGGGTACTAATATTGCGGATTTCTGTATTTCCGTTAAAAGGCCTGAAGTAGCAAAGCCTTGAGTAAAAAGAGCACTGGGCCCAATTATTGTACTTAGAAAATTTTTCTTTTTTTTGAAATATGGAACTATATGAATAAGGGAAAAACTCCATGACAGGAAGGTTAATGATTCATATAGATTACTTAGGGGAAAATGTCCTGAATAAATCCAACGGGTAACTAATAATCCCGTTATGCAAAAAAAAGTTATTATCATGCCCCTTTCGGATGAATCATACAGTTTTACGATTTCATCAACAAAAAAGCTTATCAAATGAATTATAATTAGAATTGCAACAATCGAAAAAGAAATCTGGGTGAATATATGCTCTAAGGTTGAAAATATCATAAAAATTTTAAAAGGAGGAATTCCTGAATTATAGAATCTAAATGTCCAATTAGATTCATTATAGGATTTTTTGACTTTTTTAGTCGATGACATGTTTAGTCGATGACATGCCGCCACTCGGACTCGAACCGAGATGCTCTCGCACTGCTTCCTAAGAGCAGCGTGTCTACCAATTTCACCATAGCGGCTTGTCTTGAACTGATAATAGCCTATGAATAAGCAATCGTCTAGATTTAATAAATCTATTGGATTTCATATTTTTTAGGAAAGAGTTAAAAAGATGAATAAAATTTCGTTTATATAGGTATTTGAAGGTTCATTAGTTTAGTTTAACATCTTCATTTTTCGTGAATTTTATACTCCTCTCCACTGTCTTGAATTCTTGTAACACTATATCTGCATTAATAGGGATAGAACCCAAAATAATTTTTTTTTGAACTATTTTTTTTTATTGAAAAAATGGATTTTTGATCATTCAAAATTTATACATATTTCTATAGATATAGAAGAAAAATATCTTTCCTAAGTCTTTTTTGAATATCTTTCCTAAGTCTTTTTGGAGGGATTGATAAGAAGAGGATACGTCTGGATCCATATACGAATTCAAAGAAACTAAAAAAAAAAAAAAGGAAATTTAAAAATAGATTGATGGGGAAAAAAGACTCCCCACCTTGGTAATGAAAAAATCAGTCAAATAAATAATGTCAAAAATTTTTTTTTTACATTTTTCAATTAGGTTTGGGTAAGGTAAAGAGATAAATTCTTATTCTACATATTCTAAGAATGGAAATCGGGAATTTTGGAAATGAGCTGAGTCTTTTTTTGACTCAGGTTGATTCCAACGTTTTAGGCTTTATTACTTATTTTTTATTTGTTTGTTGTACAAAAAAACTTTTTGAATTCCCAGTAGAAAGAGATTTTCCCAAGGAAAAGGCTTTTAACGCTGCCCAATACCCCTTCTTTTTCCAACAATTTTTACGAATACGCTTTTTTGATGCAGAAGTACGTTTTTTTGGAACTGCCATTTCAATTTTAAATTGAGAAATTACTCGTTGGTATAGCTGGATGTGAAAGACATTTAGTGTTTTCAAAAAAAAGCAGCCCTTTGCTAATTCATTATATTTTTTAGAGAATATTCTTTCAAAAAAATAAATAAAAGATAGGTCAAAGGTATGGGAAAATTACACAAATATAGTAGTCAAAATCAAGAATATATTTTTTCATCCCTTAAAATCCTTAAAATATATGTCAAAAAAATTTCATTTTTATTGTTTTAGTGATAGGTTTCTTTAAAATTTTTTCCCATTCAAATCGATATTTTTCGAATTTATAGATCCCTATGCAATAGAAAAAGAAAAGGGAATTCATTGAACTTAATATATACAAAAATGCATATGAACTAGTTTTTCCTTCTCTTTACTGTCATATTGCATTTAGATGGAATATACAATACCTCAAAATCTAGGGAAGGGTAAAACTACTTGTTTTTAGTATGTTTACTAAAAACTTTATTAAATTGTTTGTCAAACTCAGAAAAATACTTAATTTGATCCTTTATTCGCGATTTTCAAATTCAAAAGAGACTTTAAAGTTTTTTTTCCTATGATTTGACCAACTGTAACTTCTTGATTTGAATATTTGAAGTATTTAGCAGAAAGAATACATAAAAATAAATACAAATTCAAAAAATTCTATTTATGTTCGTGCATATCTTGATTTTTTTATTGACTCTTTTCAAAAGAGATAAAATCCGGCAAATCGGAAACCATTAATAGGAATAAAGAATTATTAAGAAAAAACTTTTTTATGGAACAGACATATCAATATGCGTGGATCATACCTTTTGTTCCACTTCCAGTTCCCATGTTAATAGGAGTAGGACTTCTTCTTTTTCCGACAGCAACGAAAAATCTTCGTCGTATGTGGGCTTTTCCGAGTATTTTATTGTTAAGTATAGTCATGCTTTTTTCAACTAATTTGGCTATTCAGCAAATAAATAGCAATTTTATCTATCAATATGTCTGGTCTTGGACTCTCAATAATGATTTTTCTTTAGAATTAGGCTACTTGATCGATCCACTTACTTCTATTATGTCAATGTTAATCACTACTGTTGGAATTATGGTTCTTATTTATAGTGATAATTATATGGTTCACGATCAAGGCTACTTGAGATTTTTTGCTTATATGAGTTTTTTCAGTACTTCAATGTTGGGATTAGTTACTAGTTCCAATTTGATACAAATTTATATTTTTTGGGAATTGGTTGGGGTGTGTTCCTATCTATTAATAGGTTTTTGGTTCACAAGACCTCTTGCCGCAAATGCTTGCCAAAAGGCATTTGTAACAAATCGCGTAGGAGATTTTGGTTTATTATTAGGAATTTTGGGTTTTTATTGGATAACCGGTAGTTTTGAATTTAGGGATTTATTCAAAATATTCAATAACTTGATTTTAAATAATGAAGTTAATTCTCCCTTTGTTACATTGTGTGCTGCTCTATTATTTGCTGGTGCAGTTGCTAAATCTGCACAATTTCCTCTTCATGTATGGTTAGCCGATGCTATGGAAGGACCCACTCCCATTTCAGCTCTTATACACGCTGCTACTATGGTGGCAGCGGGTATTTTTCTTGTAGCTCGTCTTCTTCCTCTTTTTATAGTTATACCCTATATAATGAATTTTATCTCGTTGATAGGTATAGTAACAGTATTATTAGGAGCTACTTTAGCTCTTGCTCAAAAAGACATTAAGAAGGGTTTAGCCTATTCGACAATGTCTCAATTGGGTTATATGATGTTAGCTCTAGGAATGGGGTCTTACCGAAGTGCTTTATTTCATTTGATAACTCATGCTTATTCAAAAGCATTATTATTTTTAGGGTCTGGATCTGTTATTCATTCAATGGAAACTGTTGTTGGATATTCTCCGGATAAAAGTCAAAATATGGTTCTTATGGGTGGGTTAACAAAATATACTCCCATTACCAAAACATCTTTTTTGTTAGGTACACTTTCACTTTGTGGTATTCCCCCTCTTGCTTGTTTTTGGTCTAAAGATGAAATTCTTAATGATAGTTGGTTATATTCGCCTATTTTCGCAATAATAGCTTGGGCCACGGCAGGATTAACGGCATTTTATATGTTTCGCATCTATTTACTTACTTTTGAGGGGCATTTAAATGTTTATTTTCAAAATTATAATGGTAAAACAAATTCGGCTCTATATTTAATATCTATATGGGGTAAAGGATATTCAAAAAAAATTCACAAAAATTTTCGTTTATTAAGAATGAAAAATGGAAGTTTGTCTTTTTTAAAAAAAAAAACATATAGAAGTAATGAGAATATAAAAAAAATAAATGCAGAACAATCTTTTATTAATATTTTGCATTTTGAAAATAAAAAAGTTTCTCTATACCCCCATGAATCGGACAATACTATGTTATTTCCTTTATTTGTATTAGTTCTATTTACTTTGTTTGTTGGATCTCTGGGAATTCCTTTTAATCAAGAAGGAATTCCCGGAGATATCGATATATTAGGTAAATTGTTAGCTCCGTCTATCGACCTTTTACATCAACAGTCAAAGGATTTTACTGATTTCTATGAATTTGGAAAAGATGCCATTTTTTCCGTTAGTATAGCTTTTGGGGGGATACTTCTAGCTTCTTTTTTATATAAACCCATTTTTTCACCCTTCAAGAATTTTGATTTAATAAATTTCTTTGTCTTAATAACTTCCAAAAGAAGTCGTTCGGACAAAATTGTCTATGGTTTTTACAATTGGTCATATAATCGTGCTTTTATAGATGTTTTTTATCATAAGTTTTGTCTTTCTATGATAAGAATATTTTCTCAATTCACTCGGTTTTTTGATACGCGAGTGATTGAATGCTTAGTCAACGGGGTTGCTCTTGTAAGTTTCTTGATAGTTTCACCCTTAAAATTGGTAGGACCTGGAAACATTCGTTTTTATATTTTTTTCTATTTCTCTTGTGTTTCCTTCTTCTTATTCCTATTTTTTGTTGGGATAAATCCAACATTAGTCTAGGATTTATCTTTTTAACGATAGGAATTCTTTCTGGAGCCGTGTGGGCTAACGAAGCGTGGGGATCCTATTGGAGTTGGGACCCAAAAGAAACTTGGGCTTTTATTACTTGGCTGGTGTTCGCAATTTATTTGCATACTCGAACAAATCAAAAATGGAAAGGTAGAAATTCAGCAATTGTGGCGTCTATTGGATTTCTTATAATTTGGATATGCTATTTTGGGGTTAATTTATTAGGAATAGGACTACATAGTTATGGTTCATTTTCATTATAGTGGAATGGAATGTGGGGGTTCTTAGAATAGGAAAGTCTAAGGTGCATATACGATCAAAGAATTTGGTGTGAACTGGCAAGAACGAGGTGAATCAAATAGTTAGTGATTCGCTGGGGTTCTCGCCAGTTCAAAATGAATTTCAACTTAACGTATGACAAGAAGAAGAAAAGGCCTTTTCTTCTTCTTGTCATTGTAAGAGAAATGGTTGTAAAATTCATTCAAACTTTCTATAAAAAAAATTAGATAGAATAGCTTCAACCTTTTCGACTGAGAGTGAAAGAACGAAATCGGGGTACATACCAATACCTAGTATTGGTAAAAAAATAGCGATCGAAAGAAATAACTCTCGTGGTCCAGAATCAAACAAATAGGAATTTGAAACATTAAATATCTTGTATCCATAGAACATCTGACGTAACATAGATAATAAATAAATAGGAGTTAATATCATTCCAATTGCCATTAGAAAAGTAATGAGTAGTTTTGTTAGTAAGAGATATTTTTCACTAGTAATTAATCCAAAAAATACTATTAATTCGGCAACAAAACCACTCATACCTGGTAATGCAAGAGAGGCCATTGAAAAGCTACTGAACATCGTGAATATTTTTGGCATTGAGATAGCTATTCCACCCATTTCGTCAAGATAAACAAGACGTATTCTATCATAAGTTGTTCCAGCCAAGAAAAAAAGTGCAGCACCAATAAATCCATGGGAGATTATTTGTAAAAGCGCTCCGTTGAGTCCCATATCGGTGATAGAACCAATTCCTATAATTATGAAACCCATATGAGATACAGAGGAATAGGCTATTCTTTTTTTTAAATTCTGTTGACCCAAAGATGTTGAAGCTGCATAGATTATTTGCACTGCGCCTACTATCAGTAACCAAGGAGAAAATATAGAATGAGCGTGGGGAAATAATTCCATATTGATTCGAACTAATCCATACGCTCCCATTTTTAATAAGATTCCGGCTAGAAGCATACAAGTACTATAGTGTGCTTCTCCATGGGTATCTGGTAACCATGTATGTAGTGGTATGATTGGTAATTTGACAGCAAAAGCAATAAAAAATCCACTATAGAATAGTATTTCCAAAGCTAAGGGATAGGTTTGGTTGGATAATATGTCCAAATTTAATGTTGGTTCATTAGAACCATATAAACCGACACCAAGAACTCCCAGTAAAAGAAAAACAGAACCCCCTGCCGTGTACAAAATAAATTTTGTAGCTGAGTAGAGACGTTTTTTTCCTCCCCACATGGATACAAGTAGATAAACGGGGATTAATTCTAACTCCCACATGAGGAAAAAAAGTAAAAGGTCCCGAGAAGAAAACAATCCGATTTGCCCACTATACATTGCTAACATCAGGAAATTAAATAATCGAGAATCTCGAGTAACCGGCCAAGCCGCTAAGGTAGCTAAAGTAGTGATGAATCCCGTCAATAGAATGGGTCCTATTGAGAGCCCATCTATCCCTAGTCTCCAATGGAAATCAAAAAAATGGATCCAGTTATAATCCTCCTCTAGTTGGATTAATGAATCATCCGATTGGAAATGATAACAGAATGCATAAGTTATTAGAAGGAGTTCTAGAATACAAATACATATAGTATACCAACGAATTACTTTATTTCCCTTATGTGGAAGAAGGAAAATTAAGGAACCCGAAAATATTGGTAAAACAACAATTATTGTTAAGAAGGGAAAATGATTCGTGGTAAAGACAAGATACACTTGGGCCATAAAAATCCGTGCGCAAAATCAAATCCAAATAGTTTGCGCACGAATTTTGTCGGTAAAAAAAAAAAATGGATTTTAAGTAGAGTTTTATGGAACGTATCAATAAGCTAGACCCATACTACGGGTTGTTTCATGCCATAAATAAACCCGAACACTCAAGAAATCCGTTGGACAGGCGGATTCACATCTCTTACAACCAACACAGTCCTCAGTCCTTGGAGCAGAAGCTATTTGTTTAGCTTTACATCCGTCCCAGGGTATCATTTCTAATACATCGGTGGGGCAAGCTCGGACACATTGAGTACATCCTATACATGTATCATAAATCTTTACTGAGTGTGACATTGTATCTATACAATTTTTAACATCATGAATTTTCGGTCTAGTAAACTAACTTCTAAATCAATCTTGTAATTAGATACCAGACGAATCAATGAGTGATCAGAATCAATGGACTTGAATTGTTTATGATGAATTGTTTATGAACGAGCGCAAAAATCCTTTGATTTCTTATGTTTCGGCAAACATGATCATACCTTACCCATATCAAACCGTCCAGTCGGAAGTAATTTATGAATATTCGAATTTTCTTTTCTATGATTCATATTATTTATTCAACAAATTGGATTGGTTAATACGAATGGATTTTCTATTACGATAAATGGATGAAACAATAGCTAATCCAATAGCTGCTTCAGCGGCTGCAATAGCTATAATAAAAATGGAGAAAATGTCTCCTCTTAATTGACGATCATCAAACATATCCGAAAACGTTACAAAATGGATATTAACCGAATTTAATATAAGTTCAAGACACATAAGGGCTCTAACCATATTTCGACTTGTGATCAATCCATAAATACCAATAGAAAATAAAAAGGCACTCAAAACAAGTACATGTTCGAGCATCATTACTCAACCCCTTATCAATCTTGATTCATTTCAATCTGAACAATAATTAAATCCAGTCGATTCTAATACGTATGGAAGAAAACAAGGGAATTGGTTGGGAATAGATCAATTCTAAAAAGAAATTGAGTTGATTTTCGTTTTAGGTGGGCACTCAAATTAAGGGATTAGACACATTCTTTTTCCCTTGATTTAGTTGAGAATTCTTCCTTTAAAAGATTTATTATTATTGACGAGCTATAGCAATCGCACCGATTAAAGCGACTAAAAGAATTATTGAAATGAGTTCAAATGGAAGAAAAAAATCTGTTGATAAATGAATTCCAATTTGTTGACTATTACTTATCAAATCTTGCTCTAAAATATGGTTTGCTTTTGTAGTCCAAATGATCCCATACCAGGACGTATCTAGAATAATAGTAAGTAGTGAAATAAAAAGACTTGTACAAACCACTGAAGTAATTCCATCCCCAACGGTCCAAAGCTGAAAATCTTCGAAATCGTAATCTTCTGAACCATTCATGAACATGACAGCAAAAATAATTAAAACATTTATAGCTCCTACATAAATAAGGAGCTGCGCAGCAGCTACAAAATAAGAATTCGATAGAATATAGAATAAAGATATACAAAAAAGAACCAATCCCAATGAAAAGGCCGAATAAATTGGATTTGGAAATAAGACTACTCCCAGACTTCCTAATATAAGACCCGACCCCAGAAAAACTAAAAGAAAATCGTGTATTGGTCCAGGTAAATCCATTTTATTTTATAGAAAAAGTAAATCCAAATATTTCATGACTTTGTTGACCCGACCGGGAAAAGGGGAGTTATCCTATTTTTCTTTTTAGGATACTTCTTAATTGAAGAAAATGTGAATAGGGTGGTTGGTGTGGATTGAGGTAGATACAGTTATTGGTCTACTCTTATTATTTAATCATTATTCGAATAGAAATAAATTTTCTATCCAAATGAACCACGATTCTCGACAACCAATCGCTCGTTTATCTTGAACAAGCAAAAACCCGATTCCCTTAGATTCCAAAGGGATTGGGAATTTGGAAATGCAAGGGTTTTATACATTTTTTATTTGAGGTGAATTCGACGAAATTGTTCGAATTGTGTAATCGCCCGTTATGGACACCGGTAATCGACCTAAAGAAATTTGATTATAATTCAATTCGTGACGATCATAAGTAGAAAGTTCATATTCTTCAGTCATTGATAAACAATTTGTTGGACAATACTCAACGCAATTACCACAAAATATACAAATTCCAAAATCAATACTGTAATTAAGTAATCGTTTCTTTCGAATATCAGTTTCCAATTTCCAATCAACTACGGGTAGATCTATAGGACACACACGAACACATACTTCACAAGCAATGCATTTATCAAATTCAAAGTGTATTCGGCCCCGGAAACGCTCCGATGCAATGAATTTTTCGTAGGGGTATTGAATAGTTACAGGTAAACGATTTGCATGGGACAAGGTAATCATGAAACCTTGACCAATGTACCTGGCAGCTCGTATTGTTTGTTGACCAGAATTCAAGAGCTCGGTTAGCATAGGGAACATATCGGAATATCTATAAATAATTTCATACTTGTTTCTTTCTCTTGTTTGAGACAGGTTTTGAAGATAGAAAAATTCGAGTTCTTTACAGTGAAAAAAGTTGGGATGAAGTCGTTAATAATAGATTACCTAGAGAAATAGGTAAAAGAAATTTCCACCCAAGATTTAATAGTTGGTCCATCCTCAATCTCGGTAAAGTCCATCTTGTTGCAATAGAAATGAACAAGAACAGATAAGTTTTCGCTAATGTAATAAAGATACCTATTATTGTTCCAATAACTTGACTTCTTTTAGTTAGTTCAGGAACGAATATGTAGGGAATAGAAAGATTCCAACCTCCCAAGTAAAGAACTGTTACAAATAATGAAGAAACTAGTAGATTTAGATAGGAAGCAACATAAAATAAACCAAATTTTATACCTGAATATTCGGTTTGATAACCCGCTACTAATTCCTCTTCTGCTTCTGGTAAATCAAAAGGTAATCTCTCACACTCGGCTAAAGAAGAAATTAGAAAAACGATAAACCCTATAGGTTGACGCCACAAATTCCATCCCCAAAAACCGTATTTTGACTGCGCTTCAACTATATCAACTGTACTTGAACTGTTAGATAATCATAGTCGGCGATAACATCACTGTTCCCGTCGCTATTACAGAACCGTACATGAAATTTTCACCTCATACGGCTCCTCATAGGTCACAAAAAACTCTAAGGGCCTTTCAACATTTTTGATCTTGATCCCTTTGTGGGATCCATGATCAATAGAGAGTCAAACTCTTATCCTAAGGCCTAGAATTTAACCTATGAAATTCCGTCTGCTAGTTATAATAAAAATAAAGTGCTTCTGAATTGATCTCATCTTTTAAAAGTTTGTATTTTTCTTTGTTGATTAATAACTTTATCCTTGAATAAAAAACTTTTTTGAGGAATATCACAGAGATATTGCAACCTATTCTTTTTTTTTTTTTTGATTACGAAATTAGATATTGTATTACCTAGCAAAGATTCTATTTCTATCGAAAAAATCGAAAAATTTATGAATAAAAAAGATCTCTTTTTGCAATTCTAGTCTTTCCACTTCTGTTCGTTCCTATTCTACTTTCTCGGGAAATAAGGGAGGGCGGCATTACCCAAATAAAAGATTTCTTCGTTCTTGATAGTTATTTACTTAATCGGTGAATAGGAAGATACTCTGGATCAAAATCTAGGGGAGTACTTCTTACGAATTTCTACCAACTTAAAGCCCCGATTCGAATTACTTTGGTAGAAATATCCTCTTGGAAAGGTTATCTAATCTCCATTACTAATCCTTTGTGTATCTTAGTCTTCCTAACCATCCACTCATTTTTTGAATCTTCCAGTAGGTTAATACTAATACCTCCATGGTAATAGATAGTAAAAACCCCGGGGGTTGATCTTTTGAACCCGCTTCAAGCCATGATTACTACTCAACCAATCTAACTTGGGGTAAAGGAAACATAAGAACTGATATTCTTTCCTTTGACTTAATTCTTGTACATAGGAAATGAGATTGAATGGCTTTAACAGCAAATTAGGAAGCCGTTTGATTTCACTCATCTAACTATCCGGTTTAGTTTATCAACCCCGACGATGAATAAAAAATAGATATTCAACTTTCTTGCTAGAAAGAAATATGGAAAGTTTATGTCTCACCGAATCACACGTAGAGATATTGATAATACACATAGAGTTAATGGTATTTCATAACTAATTGATTGAGCAGCAGCCCTTAATCCACCTAAAAAGGAATATTTATTATTTGATCCATATCCCGACATAAGAAGTCCAACGGGAGCAAGGCTTGAAATGGCGATCCATAAAAAAACACCAATACTAAGATCGGCTAGAATAAGTCGATAACTAAAAGGAATTACTGAATAACTTAGTAAAATGGATATCACTGCTATGGATGGCCCAATATTGAATAAACGAGTATCTCCTCTAGATGGAAGAAGATTCTCTTTGAAAAGTAATTTTGTCCCATCTGCTAGAGCTTGAAGAATTCCCAAAGGCCCGGCATATTCAGGTCCAATACGTTGTTGTATTCCTGCAGATATTTCTCTTTCTAACCAAACAATTACTAGTACACCTAGTGTGATTCCTAATACAAGAGTCAAAATAGGGATAAGTGTCCATAGTATCCCATAGACTTCTGTTAAGGATTCAAATCCGGAAAAAGAGTGGATAGCTTGTAGTTCTGTTGTATCAATTATCATTTCAACGATCGACTTCTCCCATAATGATATCTATGCTACCTAGTATCGTCATAATATCAGCCAATTTCATTCTTTTAACTAACTGAGGAAGAATTTGCAAGTTGATAAAACCCGGTGGTCGAATTTTCCATCTCCAAGGAAAAACACTCTGATCTCCTATCAGAAAAATTCCCAATTCCCCTTTTGGGGCTTCGACTCTTACATAAAGTTCTTGCTTGGGCAATTCAAACGTTGGAGAAGGTTTTTTACTAATAAATCGATAGTCAAAATCATTCCATTCCGGGTTTTTTATTCTATCAAAGCGTCGTATTTCTAAATTTTCATATGGCCCTCCAGGAATTCCCTCTAAGGCCTGTTGAAGAATTTTTACGGATTCTGCCATTTCACCCATTCGTACTAAATAACGAGCTAATGAATCCCCCTCTTTTTGCCAGTGAACCTCCCAATCAAATTCGTCGTAACACTCATAACGATCAACTTTACGAAGATCCCATTCTATTCCGGAAGCTCGTAGCATTGGGCCTGATAAACCCCAATTTAGTGCTTCTTCTGCCTGAATAATGCCTATGCCTTCAACTCGTTCTAAAAAAATAGGATTCCGTGTAATAAGTTTTTGATATTCAGCAACGCCGATTAAAAAATAATCGCAAAATTCCAAACATTTATCTACCCAACCATGAGGTAAATCGGCAGCTACTCCTCCGATACGAAAATAATTATGCATCATACGCATACCGGTAGCAGCTTCGAATAGGTCATATATCAATTCTCGTTCTCTAAAAATATAGAAGAAAGGGGTCTGTGCCCCGATATCTGCCATAAAAGGGCCGAGCCATAACAAATGAGAAGCGATACGACTCAATTCCAACATAATAGTTCTTATATAGCTAGCCCTTTTAGGGACTTGAATATTGCCTAGCTGTTCGGGTGCGTTTACGGTTATTGCTTCTGTGAACATAGTCGCTAAATAATCCCAACGCGTTACATAAGGCAAGTATTGTATAATTGTTCGATTTTCCGCAATTTTCTCCATACCTCTATGTAAATAACCCAATATTGGTTCACAGTCGATAACATCTTCCCCATCGAGAGTCACGATCAGCCGAAGAACGCCGTGCATTGATGGGTGGTGAGGGCCCATATTTACTATCATGAGGTCTTTTCTTGTAGTTGGTGCAATCATAAGTTTTTTTTCCCGAGTCATTCTTCCATGCATTGTTTGAACGTAAAAAGAAGAGTTCGTCAAAATGAAAACGAATAAAAGTGCAAATGGTATTAGGCTTCAAGTTAACGAGTTTTTATCTCTCGAATATCTAACTCGCCAATTAATTCTTTATAACGTTCTCTATTTTTTTTTGACAAATAGGCCAGTAGTCGTTGACGTTTTCCCAAAATTTTCCGCAAACCTCTCTGAGATGAAGAGTCTTTTTTGTGTAATTCCAAATGCGAAGTAAGTTTACTTATCTTAGTGGTGAAAGTGAATACTTGAAATTCAACAGACCCCCTGTTTTCTGTGTTTTCTTTTTGAGAAATAACCGAAATGAATGAATTTTTTACCATAGAAAAATTCCCCCTTCCTTTTGAAAGATATGGATTTTACCGATCAGTAATAATAATGCCATTAATTTGAATTGGTATATACAAAAATCTAATTCCAAGTTATTTGAAAACTACTCCTTTTCTGAATTCAAATCAATCCATCCAAACTGGAATCGGATTGAGATAGAGGTAGAAAAGGAGTAGTCCATTTTTCCATTGAAGGGTTTAGACCTAAAAAAAAAAAAGTTCTATTGATTCATTTCGAGATTGAAGTCCTACATTATTCATTTAATATTGGATATATCCATGAAAGGGAAGACTCAAATGTGTGGTCCGCATATTTCTTTCATATACCCTATACCCCATACCCTATATTTTTTCCTATTTTCATATATACCCGTCTATCATATACTTTCTATTCTATATGATAGACGGGTATAGAGTTCTTATCTACGAATTTTCCATTTTCAATCGTGGATATAGATGTATCCTTAACATACTGAAACGACTGCCATTGTTGGTATTAAACCAATACCGATTCATACAGGCCAAATCTTCTAATCGATAATTAGGCCAAAGAAAGAGCTTTAATTTCATTAATGCATTTTCTTCTATATTAAGACCTTTATTCTCGGGCGAAGCTTGGTTGCTGTTTTTTCTGTTCTTTTCGTTCCAAAATAGGAGATTTCTATTTTCATCGTTTCGATACTTTGAATTCAATGAAATTAGAATTCTCAATTTTCTACGATGTCGAAACGATAAAATATTTTCAGGAATAAGGAAATCAAAATGATTCTTAGAAACATACCTTTCTTCTTGGTATTTTGGATTTGTTTGGTACTTACTCTTATCAACCAACGAAGTACTTATGGTTTGATACATCAAGAGTTGTCCATCAATTTTTCCAAACAGACGAATGGGTTCTATAATCAATATTCCCTTCTTCAGTAATTCCGCATGAGTTAGACTAGTTTGAATCGTCAGTCTATCCAAATCGATTTCTCTTGTTTGAATTGAAGATAAGAGAATTTTTCTTGGGTCCATTAGTCTAAGCAAGAGACAGTAGACCTCAATATTATTCATCAATTTTTCGTCCAAAGTACTGTCCCACCATTTACATTGAAAAAGTAAATAACGTTCCAGGAAGGAATCTAGTTGACTTTTTTTCTTTTTCTTCTTTTTCCTGTCCAATTTTACAGAATTTTCTTCACTAGATTTTTCTTGTGACAGAACAGATCCAAAATCTTCTCCTTTTTTGGGTTCTTCTTGATTTCCTTGCTTTTTTTTGAATTTTATTTTTTTCTTTTCACTACTATTTTCATTTCCATTTCGATTTAAAAGAAGTAATTGATTTGGTCTAAACCAAGGTTTGGTCTTATATGCCTGATGAAATAAGACCAATTCTGGGAAGAACCAACCCTCTAGATTCGAGATAGAATAATTTAGCATTCTTTCATTCATTCCCATCCAATCAACAAAAACGTTGTGGAATTTTGGGAGATTGTCTGGAAGCCTAAAATAACAAATTTCAGAATATCCATTTTTAATAGATATTTGAAAATACTTATTAGTTTCCCTTTGAATATTTGGATTCCTGTTGGCATCGATCGTGATACAGGACTCAATATCCACTTTTTCTTTACGATACAAACTTTTCCAACGCAAATATTTTCTATTTACCATTTTTTCCACAGCTAGCATATCCACATAATTATAGATAGGGGTGGTTTTCAGAATATCATAAAGTGGGTCCTTGTGCGTGTTACAAGAAAGCTCTCCGTTCTTATTTCCTTGAAATTTTTCGGAGTTAAGAAATTTATTTGCTAAAAGATCATATCGATAAGATTTGTGAAAATTTTCTTTTTGATTCGCTAATTTGTATACTTCCCTTTTTTTTTTTGAATCACTTACTTGGTCTGTTTCATATGAATTGCATTTGCTTAATTTTTCCTTTGTAGCTATACAATGGGAAGTATTTCGCCATTTTTCAGGCATTAATCTCGACCATATGATCGACGAGAAATTGTATGGAGAATACCCTCTTAACCACTTTTTCCATTGATTTTGTTCATAATTCCTAAGTTTCTTATCATTTAATTTTAATTTTGAATGAACCATTCCTTGTTTTTCCAAAGAATCCTTTATTTCGGGCTTAAGAAACAAAGAGATTCCTTGATATTGAAGAACAGGTCTTAATTTATGCAAATTACTAACTTGCATTTGGGATAATTTGTAAAATACATAGGCTTGTGATACGCAAGATAAGTCAAAAAAAATATGTAAATTGCTTTTCATATCCCTAATCTTATCAAGGGATTTTTTAAAGGGAATGAGATTTTTCTTTTTTTTATTACTACTAGTATTCTTAAATGTTAGGTCCAGGGATAGAAAAATTAGCTCTATGCAGTTATTCATCATTTTGTCAATTAGGGTTCTTAACCTAATTTGAGTAGAAATATCCAAATTTGAATGATCTACAACAAAATTTAAAAGAAACCGTATATCACGTACAATACAAAGTAAAATATAATAGATCTTAAACCAACCTTCAAACATAATATATAAAATCAATTTCCATATCCTTAGTAAATAAAATTTACTAAATAAAACAAACTCTTCTATATAATAGATAGTAGATTTCCATACCCCTGATAGTTTCCATTCACTCCTAGAAAAAAATCTGTGCCGAGATAGTAGTTCAATGAAAATTTTCAAATAAAGGGGAAATTTAGAAATGAATCGAACAGTTCTTCTTTTGAATATTTTCCATTTTTCTAAGAATTTAGCATTAAATGTTTTGTTAGGACTAGTATCATTTTTCCTTTTCTTCTTTCTAATTCTTTCTATTCTTTCTATTTGATTTCTAATTTTCCCTATTCGCTCAGTCAGATCTTTTATTTTTTTTTCTGTCAATGAAGAATTTGTCAAACCCGGCGATACTGTTTGACCAAAAGATTGGTTAATTATTTGATTGCTAATTATGGAATCTTTTTCTTCTTGAATTTCATTCGATTCATAGATTTCTACTTTTCTTAATTGAATTGGGTTTTCTTTGGAAACTTTTGCAAGTCTTTTTTTTTTTCCTTTGAAATAGTTCTTTTTCATTTTTCGAACTTTTTTTCCCAGTTCTTTCAAAACAGGTTTCCAAAAGGAAGGTCGTTTTTCGGGAAAACCAAAAGGATGTTTAGCTTCGAGTCCAAAAACCGTTAAAAAACGGAAATCCTCTTTTTCTTGATAAGATCTTAATTTGCGTTTGTGCGAAGGTTTCAGACGGAAAGGGAATAATATTTTGATCTGAAGACCTTCTATGAACCAATTTTCAGGCAATTCTGTTTCTGATAATGGCGTTCCATTATAAGTACATTTAAGATGCATCTCTCTATTCCATTCCCGAAAATCCTCAGACCATTCAGGACGTTGGGATAGGGATATACGCCCAAGATTTTTTGCAATTATAAACGAAGGTAAGAGAATATATTTTCTAAAAATAGATTGAATTAGCAACAAACAAGCTCTTATTCCTTGCCCATAAGTATGGGCATTATCCCAAGCTTCCGCTATCTTCATTCGCGCCTCTTCCTCTAGTATCTCCATCTCTTTTTTTTCTTCGTCTTCTATTTCTATTCTATTTTCTTCTCTTTTTGTTTGTTCGTTTGTAGACTCTACAATTTGGAATGCTTCCCCTTTCCACACCCTATTTCTAAAAATGGATTTAATCAATTCAAACATATTAGATGTTAAAGAAAAGAAAATGGATTTTTTGATTCTGTACACAAAAAGGGGGGAATGCGCATTTCCTTGAAACACTTTCCAAATAACTACTTTGCGCCTTTGCGCCCGCACAGACCCCTTGATTAGATCTCGATCAAAGTCCGGTTGTTCTAAATAGCGTGTCGTAGACATCTCTTCCATTTCATCAGGATCATCTTTATCATCTTTGATATCAGTAAAAATCACTACCTCTTTGGCTTCTCTTGAACGAATTTCAAAATCTTCGGGAATATCTTGAAATTCTCCTGATTGTTGTTCTAACTCAGTGATTAATTTGTATTCCCATCGAGGAATTTTTTTACTGATTTCGTTTATTTTATTTTGACTTATGTTTCTGTTTTGACTATTAGCATCATTAGCATCATCATGTAGGAAAAATAATACTTTTTTTAAAAAAAGCATTTCATGTTTTCTTTTTAACTTTTCTAATTTTGCTCTTTCTGCCTTTGGTCTTTCGAACTTTTCTTTTTCGAACTTTTCTTTTTCGGACTTTTCTTTTTCGAACTTTTTCTTATTCTGATAATAATTTTGATCTAGCCAATCAAGGGTATACCAAGAAGTAACTAGAGAGCCACAGCCAAAGTTTAGGTAAGCGTAATACTCGTCTAGTTTTTCTTCTAGAGCGTACTCTATTTTCCGAATAAAGTCTCCCAGATAACCCATATGTTCATACCTCACATGTGCGTAACCAGTCCTCATCAAAAGATCCCAATTAAAATGGGATTTCGATAGAATGTCTTCATAACATTTTAGACACACATTCTTTAAATTCCTGAAGCCTATCAAATTAGACAAATAAGAGGTACCAGGAGCTGTATGCCTCCAAAACGTACATTGCACAGCTATCGCGTAGTGGATATTTCCCGCGACAATAGCCTGTAACCGAGCCAAACAAATCCATTTGTGAGTGTTGAGCACAAGGCGAAAAGTATCAACGACGGGAGGAAGAAACTTTTCAATGACCGTGTCAACGATCTTGTCAATGATCGGTAATTCCTCATTTTTGATATCCTCCGCATAAATCTTTCGCTCTTTATTCTGTATCTCTATAAATTCTCCTAGTTTATCGGTGTACGGAACGAGGATTTGATGCAATTTATTTATCCGAAAATTTTGAAAAAATTTTTTTTTCGAAGTTTTTTTCAGGATTGCATTTTTTTCGATTGTTTTTCGACGCGATCCGCTCAATAAAGGATCATACCTTTTTGGTAAGTATTTGTTTCTAGAATCATCATTACATAATCGAGTTCTTGTTTCGAGTCTATTCAAAAAACTAGATTTTTTATCGAGAGATTTGATTCGATTTAGAAATGCTTTTTTTTCTTTTCTTTCTTTTTTTTCGTTGGTAAAAATCCAAAAATCGTATGGGTCCGGTGGATTATCATCGAAGAAATAAGGCCACAGTTCCGGGGATAACAGCCTTCTTTTTAGCCTTTCCAAAAAAATCGATACACTAGCAGGACACGTAAAAGTCATTCGATATTTTCCATCACTTTTACATCGGTCAAAAAAATAATGTGACATTTCATTTCGGATAGCTTGTTCAAATTTATCGTTTTTTATGTAGCGAAGGGGTCGATTCCACTGATTGAAATCGAAAAGAAGAGTGGCAAGATTTTTTTCAAAGAAAAAAGGGTCGTTATTTGCCATTTTTTTCGGAAAAATGGTAGAATTTTCATGATTTTTATTGCTATTCACTCGAATTTCTTCCGTTTCATCGATTTTGTTCGGATCCGCCCTTTCTTCGGAAAAAGAAGAAGGATCTTCTTCATCGGATGTTTCTATTTCTACATCTATTTCTTCCGTTTTTGTTGAGGGTTTGATGGGGAACGGTATTCTGCTTAAAGAGTAGGCGCAGGTCATAAATAAGAGAATACTAAAGATCCGAATTCGCAATTTTGCCACAAGGTACTTATTAGATCGAATGAACTTATTCGATTTAATCAAATTATTTTGCTGGATCCAGACTAATCCCGATCCAAGCCATTTCCTGAATAAAATATGACAAATTACCCAACCAATTAACCAACCAACAAAACTACTTGTTAGAAA